AGAAATACCCCTTTATCAAAGAAAAGTAGACACTACGTAACTTTATTGCATTGAAAAAGACTCTACTATAGACTATGCTATAGATCCCCCTTGTTCAGTGGATTCTCTTAGAATAAGGGGGAATGTTGGTTCTATTTTGTTGATAATTGATAATATATAGAACAATTCTGTTCGTAGGAACAAGGCGAAGCAGATTTATTCTATACTCAATAAGTACCAATACGCAATGGGGGTTGAAACTACTCCTTCTGAGGGAATATGCCCATACTACTTCATCATTAGAAAGACCTATTTGTAATAATTTTTCTTTATTCATTCTATCTTCATTTTATTATATTATGTATGAAGTTTTCTAATCTATGGATAAACTAATACAAGGGCTAATATTATAAAGATAATAAACCCATTCTTACGTTTCCACATCAAAGTGAAATATAGTATTTAGTTCTTTTTTCTTTTATTTAATGCCTATTGGTGTTCCAAAAGTACCTTTTCGGAGTCCTGGAGAGGAAGATGCATCTTGGATTGACGTATAGTGCGACTTGTCAGATATATTGGGTCATATGGGATTTCCCCGTTTTCTCCCCCGATCGAGATATCCTCTATTTCGCCCAAAAAACAGATTAATTGAATCATCAAAAATTAAAAATTGGGAGCGTGAAGTAAAAATTAGGAGAGTGAAGTGCAATATAACCCGATCCCCCCTTTTTTTGGAGGTAATTTATATTATTATCAATTAGAAGAATTTATGGTTATCTTCGTTGGACTAATCAAATTAAGTATCCAGGCTCCGTTTAAAAAACAATCCAATTGGTAATTATATATGATTACCACTTATATCATAAATGATTCGATTCCAATTTATAAAGAAAACGGATCTCAAATCGTTACGCAATCAAATAATATGGATGAATTCCATCAAATATTTGGTTTGGCAGAAGGCATAAAATTAATAATTAATATTAATTATTAAGAAGTCATAGCAATAAAGAAGTGGTAAGAGAAGCATTTGTCCTATATGTGCAAATCAAAATAGGGCGGATCTTTACCCGGAGTAGAACATAAACCTAAAAAGATTTAAGAGACCCATTCAGGAACAAGAAAATGACATCGTTATTTGGATTTCAATGAAAAAATACATCAATGATAAGTTAATTCGATAAGTTTGAAATTCTTTTTTTATATTCTAAGATAAGAAAAGGGGTCAAAAGAATCTTTATTGAAAAATCGAAGAAAAAGCCCTTTCGTTAAAAGTTAAAAAGAGCTTACTATGCTATGTATGATATGAAAAAACGAAAGGGGGCTGGAATCTACACATTGATTTTTTCGGAAATTTTTTTTTGAACCGTATGCAGAAAAAAGTGCATGTACGGTTCCTAAGGGATACAACTTTACCCGAATCAACCGACTTTATCGAGAGAGATTACTTTTTTTAGGCCAAGCAGTTGATAGCGAGATCTCGAATCAACTTATTGGTCTTATGGTATATCTCAGTATTGAGGATGATACCAAAGATCTGTATTTGTTTATAAACTCTCCGGGCGGATGGGTAATACCTGGAGTAGCTATTTATGATACTATGCAATTTGTGCGACCAGATGTACATACAATATGCATGGGATTAGCTGCTTCAATGGGATCTTTTATCTTGGTTGGAGGGGAAATTACCAAACGTCTAGCATTCCCTCACGCTTGGCGCCAACGAGGTTTTTTTGAGAGAAACAAAAGACTATGCCTTCACCATATGAAATAGGAATATTAAGTAAAAATAGCATGGCATTTAGAATTCGATAAGAGAAAATTTTTATTATTTTTTCAAAAAATTAAATTATATATCGAGAGAGTAGTATGAAATAAAGGGTATTTCTGATTTTATCTTATCCATCGGGAATCCTGTTCAGCGTCACAAACTTTTTTTTCATACCATAGGTCTCTTAACAATATTTATTGTATAAATAAAATATTTTTTTATGTACTTTTTTTTATTTGATCGGATCAAAAAGAAACTTTGGGATTGCTGAATCACAGACAAATAAATACCAAAAAAGAAATAAGAAATATATAAAGCAACGGAACCATCATAGTATTTTTTAACTCCTCCAAAAAGAAGGGTGGTAATTTGATCATTTACCAATATGAGTCTCATAGATCCTATTTGTCTCTTTCTGCGATGGAGGGTAAAGAGGATCCATTTTATTGTAGAGCCGTATGCAATACATAAAAAATGCCCGTACGGTTATTCTATTTTTTTTCCTAAGTATTTTTTTATCTTTATTTATTTTCTCTTCACTCCATGGTTATAGATAGAAAAAACTTTATTATGTTATATCATCAGGGTAATGATTCATCAACCCGCTAGTGCTTTTTATGAAGCACAAACGGGAGAAGCTATCTTGGAAGCAGAAGAACTGCTAAAACTGCGTGAAACCATCACAAGGGTTTATGTACAAAGAACGGGCAAACCCCTATGGGTTGTATCCGAAGACATGGAAAGAGATGTTTTTATGTCAGCAACAGAAGCGCAAGCTTATGGAATTGTTGATCTTGTAGCAGTTGAATGAAAATAGAAAATAGGATGGATTTAGCGCAAATCGGCTATTTCTTTTTTTATCTTCTTGCCGAGTTCCATATTTTATTAAATAGAAGTAATTCCTAATCATCCGGTTAGGATCGATCTAAACCAGCTCATTATGTATATCATTCAACATGCCAACGATTAAACAACTTATTAGAAATACAAGACAGCCAATCAAAAATGTCACGAAATCCCCCGCTCTTCGGGGATGCCCTCAGCGTCGAGGAACATGTACTAGGGTGTATGTGCGACTCGTTCAGATCATGGACTGGGGCACAAAGAATTTTTTTTTTTCCAGTATTAATGATCAGTACCGATTAATAGGATAAAACGGAAGAACTCCATTCCATTCACTATCTAAAAATAATAAAATCTATCCTTCTATTGTGTATGAAATTTATGGTTTCCATTGGTGTAAATCCAATTACCTCAATTTAATTTACGATGAAAAAAAAAGGCCCCATTGGTATTAAATGGTTATCCATTAAGCGGGGACAAATCTTATAAAAAAAAAAGAAAGATTTGACTTCCATTCTTGCAAGAACGGACTAAGAGGGCCAGCTACCGAGCTAACTTTCAAAATTAAATACCGTTACTGTATAGGTAGATCTCCTTGTGAAAGACCTATTACTGGCTAATTTATGGGTCGAGCCAACGAGTGTGAACTGTACAAGTTACTAATAAGGTTAATTAAATAAATTATATAGGCTCCGGTGTATAGAGAAGACCTCACCGTTTACGAATTAACCATAGAAACGATGAAATCCACCATTTCTTTATCCATTTACTAGTTTTTTATTTATTATGTTTTTGATACCTAGTCGAATACAATTTATTTTTCGAGGTAAAAAAATGGTGGTCGGGAAGGTTATAGTAGCTAAAGCCATTGGAATTTTTATTTTATACATTGGAAAAATCCGTTTTGTTATTAATAGACTGAGGAAAGGGAATAGAAAAACTGAAAGAAAGTAAATCCATTAGTTATTCTATTCGTCAAAGTTTCATTTATTCAATGACCAGAATTAAACGGGGATATATAGCTCGGAGACGTCGAACAAAAATGCGTTTATTTGCCTCAAGCTTTCGAGGGGCTCATTCAAGACTTACTCGAACGATTACTCAACAGAAAATAAAAGCTTTAGTTTCGGCTCATCTGGATAGAGATAGACAAAAGAGAACTTTTCGTTGTTTGTGGATCACTCGTATAAACGCAGTAATTCGCGAAAGGAGGGTATCCTATAGTTATAGTAAATTCATACATGATTTGTACAAGAGCCGAGTGCTCCTTAATCGCAAAATACTTGCGCAAATAGCTATATTAAATAAAAAAAGTCTTTATATGATTTCCAACGAGATCATAAAATAAGTCGATTCTAAGAAATCCACTGGAATCGAGTTCCCCGGAGAATGAACTCCGGGAGGATAGAGTAAAAATGACTATGAGAAAAAATTATTATGATAAAGTAGTCAACATAAATAACCACGTTCAAGAAAAAAAAGATTTCTTTGCTTTCCCCGAGTTTTTCTTATTCTTATGACACGATACCAAAATCTGAATTTTCGGGTTTTTGAACAAAATGCGCTTTGGTTTAGATTGGAATTTGAATTCAATTGAAGAAAGAATAAGCTTATTTAATTCTAGTTCTAAGACTTGCAGTTCTAGCGGTCGACTCACTTTTTTCAAATTGTTTCTCATTATTAAGAAAAGGTAACAAAGATAAAATACGGGCTTGTTTTATAGCAATAGTAATTAATCGTTGTTGTTTCAAGGTCAATCTATTCACTCGTCTAGATAGTATTTTTCCTTGTTCACTAATAAATCGACTAATTAAACTCATGTTTCTATAATCAATTCGATCCCCCGATTGGATCGGGGGTAAACGCCTACGAAAAGATCGCTTGGATTTAAGAAAGGGTCGCTTGGATTTATCCATGGTTTGTTTAGTTTAGCTCTTATCGTGAAAACCCTATTATGGTCACATCGAAAATGAATTCAAATAGGATTTGCTTTGTTTATTAAATGTATTTATTAAATATGTTATTATATATAATGTCATTTTTCCCCTACCTTGTATCTTGGAAGGGTGACACACAAGTATTCGATTCGATCTATTTTTTTATCTCCCCATGAATTGTATGTTTGTAACAATAAGGACAGAATTTTCTCAATTCCAATCGATTGGGCGTATTGTGCCGATTCTTTTGAGTAATATATCTGGAAATACCCGTTGCTGACTTATTAACACTGTTTCGGACACAACTGGTACATTCCAAAATAACAGTTACTCGGACATCTTTCCCCTTGGCCATGAACCTCCTTTGGATTTTTTTATTTGCTACACTCGTCTATTTTTGATCCTAAACGAAGAAGAAAGGAAGGAAAAACAATATAATATAAATTACTAATTTGAAATCCAATTAGGGA